GCGTGGTCCAGGAGAAGGAGATGCCAGCAATAGTGCACTACTTGAGAACGTGGAGGCGGGTCACGATTTGTGGTCAAGACGGATAATGTGGCGACGAGTGACTTCCTGCCCCAGAAGAAACTCACGCCAAAACAGGGACGATGGCAAGCAAGACAAACTTGCGAAGTTTGAGGGAATCTACTTTTTTTTCTTCCAAAACCTTTCTTTTTTCGGTATGCCGCTCCGTGAGCAAGGAGTGCCACGCACGAGCGGAGCGAAAACAAAGCAGGGGGAATTCTTCGTTGGGGGAAATCCTTTGATTGCGTATTGAATATAGATCCATGTCTTTCTTGTTCCACTAGCTAGGACCAAATTCTCACATGTCCGTTTCGTTATTACAACCGTATTTTTTGATGTCAAAGACCAGAAGCTACGCGCAAATTATTATTGGATCTCGGTTGTTCTTAACAGCGATGGCTATTCATTTAAGTCTTCGGGTAGCACCACTAGATCTTCAACAAGGTGGAAATTCTCGTATTCCGTATGTACATGTTCCTGCGGCTCGGATGAGTATTCTTGTTTATATCGCTACGGCTATAAACACTTTCTTCTTCCTATTAACAAAACACCCCCTTTTTCTTCGCTCTTCCGGAACCGGTACAGAAATGGGTGCTTTTTTTACGTTGTTTACCTTAGTTACTGGGGGGTTTCGGGGAAGACCTATGTGGGGCACCTTTTGGGTGTGGGATGCTCGTTTAACCTCTGTATTCATCTCGTTTCTTATTTACCTGGGTGCACTGCGTTTTCAAAAGCTTCCTGTCGAACCGGCTTCTATTTCAATCCGTGCTGGACCGATCGATATACCAATAATCAAGTCTTCAGTCAACTGGTGGAATACATCGCATCAACCTGGGAGCATTAGCCGATCTGGTACATCAATACATGTTCCTATGCTCATTCCAATCTTGTCTAACTTTGCTAACTTCCCCTTCTCAACCCGTATCTTCTTTGTTCTGGAAACACGTCTTCCTATTCCATCTTTTCTCGAATCTCCCTTAACGGAAGAAATAGAAGCTCGAGAAGGAATACCAAAACCTAGTTCACTCGCTGAGTCTTTTTGCATCCATGGCTGAATGGTTAAAGCGCCCAACCTATACCAACCTAATAAAGAGGCAAATTCGTAGGTTCGATTCCTGCTGGATGCACTTGGAACGTTCAGTTCAATTGCTGCTCACGGAATTTATACATATAGCTCGACCTTATAGCTTATGGGGCACTTCACTCGCTCAACACTCGTTCAACACTCGTTCTTCACTCGCTAGGGAAAGAAAAGGGATAGATGACTGAAAATCCCGCTTAGAGATCGCAACTATAGTCAGAGTAGGAGTTCCCATCCATCATCTCCGTCGAGGCCTCGTTTTACCTTCAAATTGCGGTGGATCCGTCGGATTGAAACCTCCATTAGATTCGGCAACTAAGGACGAGATTACCATAGGCTTTTATGCCCCGAATGTTCTCTTTAATAAGGTCGCCTTGACCGGGCTCTTCACCGTATAACCTTTACCCGAAAAACTGGAGCACAGCTATACTTTCATCGTTTTCACTAGAACCAGAGTCATAGGGGCACTTTTTGTTTTGCCTTCCTTAAGTCCAGGGACGACCCCCTATGTTTTTTCGTGGAGCGCAGAATTTGCCTTAATCGGCGAGAGTATATACAATCTATGCCACTGGAAAGAGTATGATTGGGGGCTTTATACTGTAGTCTGTAACTCTTCAATTGGTTATTGGCTCTACCTCCAGCCTCTTCATATTCCGTATCCTGCTGCTTCTTTGCTTGCTTTTCTCGATCAAGCATTCCTGTGCTTAGAAAAGAGGTAGTAGCATTTGGGGTGACAAGAATTTTATTTTCCGGATAAGCCGGCGCAGCTCTTGCTTGCTGTCTGTATGTGGTAGGGTCTGGTTAACTGCCCGGCCGCCTCTTTAGCTCATCTCTTGTCAACGCTAGCACTTTTTAAAAAATGATGCCATTCCCGACTCGCGAAGTGAAGCTCAATCTCTATTCATTAGTTCAGCGCTAAGATGTAGAACTGGATCGTATATGGGTCAAGAGATCTTCAATCTGGAATTATCTTTTTTATATTGCAATCCTTCTTAGTGAAAAATGACTCTACAGACTATGTAGGGGAATGCACTATGGGGACTCAATAAAAGACATTATTTGAGACTTAGGAAATGAAACTTCCATTCAACTATAGTCGAGAGGAAATAAGTCTCAGCAGGCACTAAAGGGGAAGCTTAGAGACGGAATTCAAATATAAGAATAGAGGAGTACGTGGGGAGTGAAGTAAAGATAACTCTAGCAATATAGACCGGGCCTGCTTCCCATTCATTCTTTTATAAGGATGCTCTTCGGCTGGTCAATAAGGCGCATCGCTTTCGCTTCTATAATAGAGGCGCTGTAATGGGCACGCTTGGCTAACGAATAAAAACCTTGGTCCGCTTTCGTTCTTTCCATTCAATATCCCATTCCCGTCGCATCTGTTCTATTCAGCCAATCCCTTGCTGCTTGCTTCATCCCGCCCTGCCTGATCATCGGTCGTACCCTATCTTGAATCTGGAATCGAATTTGTGTCGGCATCTGTCCCACTGGCTGTTGAAGGTGCTGGCTGATGAAAGACATCCCCAGAATGCCCCCCTTTCGTGCCTATCTCACTTGTTTACAGCTCTTATTGGTCTTTCGCTGCTTTCACATGATGCAATATCTAGGCCTCCTAGACCTGCTCTCTCGCCCAAGCCTCATAGCATTCATATTCCAAGCACTAAGTATTACCTGCCCGCTCAGATGCGTCAATCCGCCTTCTGTCCCCCACTACCAAAAGACGTGGAGACCCGTTTATCTCGTCAGCTCCTTACCTAAGGCTACCTTCACGTCACTTCCTTGAACTCGCTTAAGGAAATCCCAAGCTCCAATCAGCTCAGCTCCAACACTCGAAAAGAAGAACTCCACAAGAGCAGCAAGCCAGAGCTTAACCTTCGGGGCAGGCTAGGTGATTGATCCTTTGATTTAGTCCTCCCAAGGGTGACCATTAAGAAGAGTCCAATCTGAGCGATCAGACGTCCCTGGGTTCGGGTTCCGCTCCTTATCATTCATATTACTGGCAGTTCCTTGGGCTTCCTTCTTCTCATCTGGGAGCTGGGACTAAAAAAATTCCTCCCACAAGGGGTACGGCTTTCATCCTTACACCGGGGAAAGCGGATTCTTAAATAAGGGAGTTCCGTCCTCTCCCTATGGTCGAGCTATATAAATAACCTAGGTTGACAGATTCTTAGGCTCAATCTCAGGTCTCCGTCTTTGCCTGGCGTTTAGGGCGAGTTACTTTCTGGTAGTCCCAAGCCTAGGGATCTAGTTTGTTCCAGTCAACAAGGGGGCAGTTATACCTTTATTGGTCTTCTATCTCGAAAATGGAACAATCATTCACTAGCAGCATGATCCCTACTTTAACTGCTTCCTCTCCCAGACTCGATCTTAGTCGAAATCTATTGACCTTTTCTTCTTTGAATTCTACCCTTCTCTTTCGAATTTATGGTTCTCATTCGATCTCTCAAGTGGGAAAGCCTTCTTCTCTAAGACTGCTTTCTCATTCCTACTCTTCTACCCCTAGTCTCAATTCTCAAGAAGTGAGCGAGACGGCAAGTCTGCCTTGTCCAGAACGGAAAGCAAGCAAGAAAGCTAGCCATCTTCGACCTCATCTTCTGGCCACACTTCCTCGGGCCGATTTACGACCTGAAGTCACTCGAGAAGTAGTGGTGATCTTCTATGTCCTATCTTTCGGTTCACAATATCCTTATTCCGACCTGTTTAGGAAAGGCAAGAGCATCTCCGCTAGCCAGCTAAGCTAGCATAATCCATGCTGTTTTGTCCTTCTCTTTGATTACCTTTAGGAAGCCTGGAAAGCTATTAAAAGACAGTATAGGGAATAGAACAAGCTTAGAAGTCCTTACTAAACTACCAGGCAAGGAAAGGAAGTCAAGCTACCATCCTCACAAGAGGGAAATACTGTTAATTAGTTCGTCAGGTATGAACGCCCAAAGCGCGCAACAAGCAATCTCGCTCGCTCCTGTAGGTGGGAAGGGCCTAGCCTCAAGTGGGGCTGGAGAGCAGCTGCCCTGCCTTTCTCTAGTTGGTAATTTTAATATACCAAGGGTAAGGGGGCAAATAGGTTTTCAAATGAAAGTGGTGCTAGTGAGATGTATCTATCTGTACGAGATGCTACCTATGCCTTAGCCTCTGTGAACTATGCTGAAACTAGATGTGCTTCTGGTGCTTTCGTTCCCTTCTTCTCTTTTCTATCTTTTCTTCCAACAAGCTAGTAGGCTGCTCAGCCAGCAATCTCGGTTGCTTTTTGTGACTCATTTCATTCGAAGTCCCCATCTTTGGTGGGCTTCCGGATGGACCATTCCTTCTTTCCATTTCCGATTCCAGCCTAGAATAGAAGTTCTTGAATCAACCTTAATTGAAATAGGTCTAGGGCAAGGGTGAGACCTAGGGTAAGAGTCATAATAGTCGTCGGATTGGGTGTAACAAGTCTTCAATCTCTTCTACGGCCATGATAGCCTATCCAAATCTTTCACTTCGACCTAAGTGAGCAGCTAAAGAGAGTTCTTTCAATGGTCAGGCTAGCTACGGCAAAGGCACTGGGAATAATAGATATCAGGGCTTAAACCTCAATACATCGATACTATCGTTCGCCCCTTTGGGGCTCCCCTCATTCAATAAAAATAAGAATCATGAAGAAGATTTGCTCTCTTGTAAGAATCTACTTCTGTCACTCATGCAAGAGAATGAGATTCATACTTTATTGCAGAACATTCTGCATCAAGTAAGTTGACAGAAGAACATTAGCAGAACATTGCTTCTATTGTGAAGAAGATTTATTCTGAATCTTATTACTTTATTCAAAGAGGTATTTCTTCTACTTTCATTCTATTATTAAGAGTTATCGTATACTTTCAGGAAATCTTCGGAACAAGGAGAAAAGAGCTAACCGAGTAGTTCTAGTTGATTCGTCACCCGTCTAGACTTTCTTATTTTTAGTAGCGAGGGTGGTCGTAGATCAGCTGATGCGAGGTCTCGGGCAAAGTGTAAACTAAAGAGCTAAGCTTAACAGTTACATCACATCAGAAACTACACTAAAGTTGACCAAATGGGAAGTCCCCCTCTTATAAGGAAGCCGCTAAGGAGAGTTCCGGCTAAGGTCAGTTTAGCTACTCCCTATGTGTAAAGAAAATCGCGCTTAGGAGTTCCTGCATCGGTTATTTGCCTAGTAGCTAATTTTCCTAGAGTTAATAGTTACGAGCTAGAGCTTCCAAGGGGAGTGACATCTTCTAAGTCAGCTCTCAGGCCAGGAGTTCCCGCATCGGGTAGTTAAGTCTGCTGTGGATTTACCTTCTTGTAAGTAAGCCTCTACGGCAAGTAGTTCCCCTCAGTCTAGTTCCGAGTTCCGGCTTCTATGCCAAAGTTTAAAGAATAGCGAAAGCAAAGCTCAGTCTAGTCTTTCGCTTTCCTCGAGTCTATTTTCTTTCTATTACCGGTCTCTCAGTTCGTTTTAGGCCCAAGGGGTCCGCGTATTAACGGATATGGATTGAGAGTTTAACCTAACTGGTAGATGTGTTCATTTTACCTCTACCCATACCTTTGCTATCTATGCTCCAACCATGATAGCAATTGGATTATGCTATTGGTGCTTCTTTCGGGCAAACTGGTTCAACCAGCCCGGATAAACCACTTCTAGCTTTGGTTTCGCCCCCGCTTTTTCCGTCCTCACCTCCGCCTATACGGGATCAACTAGATTAGCTGCTATCTATTATTGCTGAACAGGGAGAGTCGGTTGGCTCAAAGCCCGATGGTTGGAACAATGGCATGTGCCACAGGCTATGGATGAGATCTCGGCTCCCACTCCTCAGATCGTGGGGGGAAAGGAGGATCACTCAGTCTCCGCTCGACTAACAAAGGAAATCGGTTATGGACGGATGGAGCCATCAAAGGCAGGTAGAACCAACTTGGTCATCACGCTTTCCGGCAGCTATGCGATCATCATTCATCACTTCTCGAATTCCTACAATCCCTCCCGGGCTGGCTGGCGGACCACTTACCCTGCTTTTCAACGGCTTTCTTCCATTCCGGCAGACGACTATTTTGTATTCCTTTTTCTCTAATGCCCGTGAATCCCTTCTCTTTCTTTCCATTCCAGTAGTCTTATGCGGTCTGGTCTGTCCATTAGTTCTTCTATATGTATATGGCTTCTTTGATTTAGTAGAAAGCCTGGTTCAAGCCATCTCATAGGTCGTCCCTCAGTACGAGAGATTCAAATGCTCTATCAATTCAAATGCGAATATAGGCCTTATTTCAGCAGATCCGTGCAAATAATCGATTTGAGTAAGGGTTTTATAAGATTATAAAGGTCCGTTGATGGTCATCGGTCCTTACTTGAATTTAATAGTTCGATTCCCGGTCCCCGGTCATCTTTCTTCTAGCTTTTAGTTCTGTCTAGCGATTCCTGTAAATAAATATGTTCTACGTCCCCTGTTAGTATGGGTCCTGTCCCGTACTCTATTTATCGGTCTTAACTGGATCAATTGCTTTGTCGGAACTCTTCCCTTGCTTGCTTCATCTCGCCTATAATTCGATAGTATGGCATTCTTTCTTTAGTAACAAGCTGTAGTAACAAGGCTTGTTCAAACAAAAGAGGTACGGAGGTCAATGAACTATTGATTTGAAAGCGTAATCCGGGCGAATATGTCAAAGCGGTCATCTGCGGCAAAAATGACAGGGGCATCCGTCGGATCAGTACTGTTTGGGCATCACCAAAGGCGACCTTGGCAACGAAGCTCGCCTGAGAGAGATATGAGCCTTTTAGACGCAGCCCAAGAAGGATCGAAAATCAAACAACATCCTACTAATGAGGAGATCTTTTTTGATGCCCTTGACCAGACACCCCGGAGGATCTATAATCACCTAACGCTAATGGGCTATTCGCTCTCGTTTTCAATGGCCTTGTTTATCGGCTTTACCGTATGGTGGGCGTATCTGCCCGAGCTAGCCAACCTGGTCCCAAGCCAGACTCTGAACCCAAAATGGATTGAAGTAGTAAAACAACTCGTGGAGGGGGTTTGCCAAAACACGCAGATGGGAGACGCATGCCAGTGTGTTTCCAAGATTCATACGGAGAGTGCAAGCATAGTAAATGATGCTTGGGCGCAGGCCGTAGGAGTCGAAAAGCCAGATTTCGAGTTCCTGGTTCAGATTCCGGCGAAAGGACAAGGTCAGGGATCTCAAACTAAAAGTCCCTATAGTGTTCATGCGGTGGAGGTTTCCGATGCAGGCTACTTCAGTAGAATGGAAAACAACTGAACTGAACTGCCCTTCCTTACTGACAAAAAGCACAATAGTTGGAAGGAAGTAACCCGAACCCGTGCTCCACAAGGGGGCGCGGGGATTTTCCTTTGATTGACGGCTTTTCTACCTCTTCCGAATGCAGGCTTGGCTTGAGAGGCAATTCTAACCTATCTCGTTTCCAGTGTCCTTTAGCTGACAGGGGCGAAGGTACGAGATCAATCCCTTCGCCTCTGTAGGTTGCTCCGTTGGGGATTCTTTAAGAAGGCTAGCAGACTGATGAAAGAAAGGGATTAGGTCGTAGAGGCGTCAGCAAGTTCAAAGGCCTTGGCCGGGAACTACTTCATTACCTGAGGACGGTGCGAAGCGAAAGAGTCAGCCCTTGCTTCGACCGCTAGAAGTTAGAGTGCCCCTGAGACGATCGGGAATGGTGCCAAAAACCTTACCCCCGCTCTCATAGAAAGACATACCGACAGACGCACAGAAGCGATACAAAAAAATAACAGAAGGAAGACAGGAATCGAAAGCACAGACCGAATGCACCACGAGATTGGACCACTAGCCTGACTGCCGAGAAGAGACCGACAGACTAATGGATTACGGGACAAGGGGCCATACCTAATCTAATAGACGGAATTCGGAATTAGTGGGGTAGCTGCTAGGGGTTCTTAGTGAGAGGAAAGAAAGCTCCTTCCTTCCCTTGCTATTCAAAGCTCTATCCCCTGTCTTCTAGAAAGGGGAAGTCTGCTTCATATGCTTTATTAATAATAAACTCTTTCCTTCTTCCCCTGCTCTGCTCTTAGAAAGAGAGTCAACCGATGCCTTTTAGTTAATTCACTTCGCTAGCACCGTCTTCTTCCCTCAAACATCTGCAGATCGGTGTGGTTCAAAAGAATGGCAAGGGCTTGGGTAAGCATTCAAAGGAAAAGCAGTAGAAGGAGGAATTCTTCTCATTATTCCCTTCCCTCGGGAAGTACGATAAATTTCCTTTCTTCTTTATCGCATTGGTCTCGAGTTTCCATTAGGATCACTTTCATCCGACTTTCCTTCGCCCTTTGTGTCTGCTATTGAAGTGTCAACTGTTAGCCTCTTGCTTTTTCTTTCTTGACCCTGCTAGCCTATCGGCTAGCAGTAAGCCTCAAGCCTGGCTACTTTCTTTCGAGACGACTAAGTAGTCCTCTTTTCTTTCTTCTCTTTCTAATTCTAAAAAGAGTGAAACTAAATCTCCTCATGCCATCCCACGCTACCGAACTAGACTAGCTCCGTCTATGGGTCCTAAACCTGAAGATAGAGACCCCACCTAGACCTATTTAGTTGAGTTGCCTCGGGTGACTTTTCTACCAGAACTAGTTCCTTACTTCTCGTGCCCCATAGCCTTTTCTTTGGCTAGAATAGCTCTCTTAATCTTTCTCATCTCTCTAGTGTCTCAGATCCGGATTTTCTGCTGTTCAAATCAATCTCCGAATCGCTGACCTTTCTTGGTCCCAGCTCAACAGCAATTCTTGTGACAAAATCAGGGGAATCGCCTTTCTTTTCTCTACGCCTTTCGGCTTCCGCTCCTACTTCGTAAGGAAGAAGGGACGGTTAATCGCTTAAATTAGGCACCTACCTCCTTGCATTGTCGCTCTGCTCTTTGCTCGCTGTCTGGGAGATCCACTCATCACCCCTATCACTCGACAACCCAACTTTTTAATTCATTACAGTAATGTGATTTCATGTCTCTGATGATTCGGCAGGAGGAAAGAGGCAAGGCTTTGACAGATCCGGCTTTTGCTCCCTATTTCTATTGTAGCATAGTCTTGTAGAGTTTCTTTCTTCTTCTTAATCTTACTTTCCTATTCATTATTCATTGCCTTCCCCCGGAACAAGATTTTATTTTTTCACTGGCACATTCGGTAGCCCCTGCGCGTACTAAGACTAAGGCTACAGCTCACTTCTTCCTTACTAGACCGATTGCCATGAATGAATGAACTGGCTTTACTTTAGCTACAGGGACTGTTTCACCGACCTAAGAACCATTTCCTTTAGCAGCAGCGGAGGATATTCGATAAAAGCAAAGAACACACCGAAGCTCCTCAGTCCTTGCATACTAAGATTATTATTATCCGTGCTTTCGTGGAAGTCTCACTTATCAAGGAAGTATGACTAAGATAGTTTATCCTTGCGGGAAGCATTAGCACCTCAGCTCAGTACGCATAGAAGTACAGTCTACCTCTATTTAGCTCTACTGGCTTTCTTATACCTATACCAGGAACCCGAGCCCACTAGGAAGCCTTTCGCTCTTTTAGATCGTGTAATGCAATCTCAGATCTTCACTTCCTATGCCCTGAAACCAACCCTATATCTGTGTCCTGGCACTTCATAGAAGAAGGAGCTTCCTTAAATACTTCACTACGCTGGATTTACTCTCTAAGCTGGAGCCACACCACCAAAGCAGGAGTGCTTGACTGGACGATGTCTGCTAGAAGCTCATCCCGAGGAAGCTTCTTTGTCCACAATTCAGGTGAATAGCCTTGAATAAGTCAAGGAAATCACTCCTCAGACTTCTTTCCAGTCATAACAACCAGACCCGGTTATCGTGTTATCGTTCGTGGGTATTAGGACGTCGGCGTGAAAGAGAGTCCTTTGGCTCCAGGAATGCAGTCAAGCGCTTTCTACTAAGTAAAGGAGTGATAGTGAGACAGAGAAGGCGGCTACTGCTACGGCGACAGATGTAGGAATGCTTGCTGCCAAGATCTCAGTATCTTTGTGTTGTGAGCGAGAAGACCCTCAATGGAATAGCAGCACAGCAATAATGGGAGGTTCCATAGTCCAGACCTTCCATAGGCCAGCAACCAATGGCTGCAGCGCAAACAATGAAATACATGATAACAAGGCACAGCACAATAAGGTCCGTCCCTCTCAAGAGCTCTTTCAGATTAAAACTCCTCCCGATGATTGGCATTTCGCAGCTTAGGAACAATGATGGCACCAATAATGCAGGTCGACCCGAGGCCCCTGTGGAAGACAAAGGAAAAGCATTTAAGAAGCAAGCAAGTGATAAGTATCTAATCTATGCCTTGCCCTATGAACAAAGTAGTCTTTCCTCACAGCAAGCCAGGGAAACAAGCTTGTCATGTCAGGCAGACGAAGGCCGCCTTGGCTTATTAGCGACCCAACCGATCCAGCTGTCACGGCTTAAGAAGCAGCTTAATAAAAGGGGCATACTTTCTTGTTATCGAAAGCGACCCGTGGCATCATGATAATAACACGGTTCAACCGTACCCAACCTTTCAACAACAATAGACGTTCAGAGCCTGGTTCAGCTCTCAGTGAATCAGAGGGCGATCGAACGAAAGAGTTCTCCCTCCGGCTAAAACTACATACGTAACGGTGTGTAAACACACTCAGCGACCAGCCTTTCTGATAAAGAAGTCAGTGTCCTCTGCTGTGTTTCGATTTGGGAATATCAGGCAATTTTTTCGTTTTAGGAAGATTCCCCTGGGGGAGCAGACGATGATGAAGATTCAGGCACAGAAAGCAAGCAAAGAGCTTTATACCACCAGGGCCCTATCTTCTTTTGGATTGGATGGAATGTCATCCACCAAGAAGAACTGATGGAATTGTTGATGCTTGTGGGCTAATGTTTCTTCAGTAAGTTAGTCTTCAAACTGCCATAGCTCGTTGTTACCTCACTATCTCGCTCGCCCAGTCTTCCTTGAGCAGGAGACTATCTGCCTGGAGCATATCCATATCCAAGCTAACGGTTTCAAAGCCATTTGGCTAACCTTCACTAGCAAACTATTCTGACTTTACACCCTATGAATATACGATCCGAGACGAGGGCTAATCGAGGGCACTTCACTGCTTTCTTCAACTTACGAAAGGGTCTCATTATTCACGTAGGCTAGGCACCCCTAACCTGGAATGGAAGTGCAACGCTTGAAAAAGCTGGTAGCCGATTAGCCAACACTTCTTTATAGTTACTCTTTATCTAGTCTTAGAACCCTGCCCTGGACTGGGCAACCTCCACTGGACCAATGGTACGCACAGAGAGCGGAAGACACAACAACTATTTCGTCGTAGTCTGGTCAACTACTCCCCAGCTATCGCCTCTACAATATGCACTTCTCACTGAACCGGGCTCCGAACGATGGTTTTCCGGTGGTGTGGTTTGGGATTGAAGCTTTTCCACGTCATATTGGGATTGGGAAGCCCTTTATCAAGCGCACTACACCGCTAGCCTCTCCTTAATTGAAACCCTTCATAAAGGTGGTGCCTACAAGTTTGGCCCATCAACAGGAACAGGCAAATAAACAACCACAACTGGAACAAAACCACAAAAGGATTTTGCGCCCTTCTCTTATTATTATGCTTGGGCGAACTCCTTCGGTATGGAAGCGACCCATCAGGCCTTTCTTCTCAGGAAGTGTCCTCTTTCCCATTCCCATTCTTTTGGGCTCGAAGAAGAGTCATAGTCACGATCTTACTGACGGGTGGGATAAGTAATTAGCAATCCCTAGTCTAGTATTCCAATTCATGTGGAGTTCTGCCCTCCAACAAACCACCAGGCAAGGCATTGACATAGTCAGCGAAATCACAGTGCTTCAGTCCGGCGTTAAGATGATAGCAGCCTAGCAGCCCGCGCACAAACAAGCGCCTTTGAAGCAAGCCCTTACTTACGCGATTGATTGGCCTCGATCGAATCATTATACCTCTCGAATTGACGCATCATTAGACGTGGCCGTTGTTTCCTTATCATCCGAATCCCAATCCCATAGTAACCACCCATTGCATTGATCCGGGAAATGAATTTCCAATTTCTAAGTATGAATCGAATCCTGTAGCCCAATCAGAGTCTTTCGTCACCAGCGGCAGCAGCCAAAGAAGCATGGGAATCATCGGCCCAGGAACTCCCACGAGCGAGAAGTCGACGATGAATGAGCTCGTCAGTCAAAGGCCCTTAGATAACCACATAACATCTCCCCTATGGAGTGCCCTTGGATTGGAGTGCTTTTTATTCCTTCGTGTAGTTTTTTTATTTCTTTGCTATCTAGCTTGTGAGAGAAGAGAGCAGTTGCTGATGTGAGATCCGAGGAGACTCGGCTAACAAGAGTGAACAACTTAAGTAGTGACGTGCTGGTGTGGTTTCAGTGCTCGCTAGTTTGGATGGAGCTTGGGTACTGCTCTTTCTAGGGGGGTGTCCATCATTGACTTTTCCACCGCCGGAGTGAGGATGACTTTTCTGACATTTCTGGGCGCTCTTATAAAGGCATAACTCGAGTCATTCCTCTTTTAGTAGATCCAGATCGAGTTGTTGGTCCAGTTGGTGGGCTAGTGTAGGTTGTTAGTTTAGGTAGGCAAGGCGAGCTAAACGTGAGGTAGATGCTACGTGAGAGGCGAGCTATGTGCGTGAGGAGTTAGTATGCATAATAACAGAGGGTGGGAAAAGTCAATTACGCACTATAAGAGCTACGTTCGAAGAGTTTGTATGCCTCATCCTCATTAATCATGTAGGCGGTTTAGGCAGGCGGGATAAGAGCTTCCGGGTGGGCTTGTTAGGGGATAGGGAAGTAGTTTTCTCAGCTGAGCAAGAAACTGTAGTTGGGAAGGTGTCAGGTAAGGCTAACGGTGGGGGGAGGCGAGCGCAGTGAGGCGAGTAACAGCTTATGGCAGAAAAGCCCCACGGAGCGGTAAGGCTAACGGTGGTACTGGGGATTCAGGCTAAGTAAGGCTAGCCTAGTGAGTGAGATATGAAATAGAGTAACTACGTTCGTGAGTATGCCTCATTAACGAGGGTAGGAATCTTTGCTTAATGGGAGTATTCGCTAGAACCAGACGGTAGTGATGAATCAGGTAGGTTTGGGGTTACCGGTAGGGGAAGGAGTATAAGCAGAAAGGTCAGGCAGGCTCGCGGAGTGAGGCAAGCAAGCTACGTGAGGAGACTAAGCTTAGGGAGTCCTCGCACTAACCAGATGGTAGTGAATCAGGTGGTCCAGGAGTATTCTCTTCAATCTCGTATGAGAAGAAATCTCGTTACGCGTAGTGAGGTGATTCCATCAAAGCAATTGGAGACTAAGCTTCAGGATGGGCATCAGGAAAGGTTGGGAAGGGGCAATGACCATCTGGTAGTGATCATCTGAAATATCCTAAAGAAAGGGGTTAAAGTCGGGTGGTCCAGGCTAGGCTAGCGACTTCTGAATTTGCACTTCACACTCTCAGAGCGGAATGAGGTGAGGTCTCTTATGATGTGCCAGATAGAGGAGCAAGCAATTGGAGTGAGGTGAGGGAGTATTCGCTTCAAGGGCGGCAGGGCGAGCTAAACGTGAGAAGAATCAATCTCCTAAAGAAAGGTCAGGCGAGCAGACAGAAGGAGTCTTCGCTGAAGGGCTATTAAGGTAGGTAAGGGTTCCGGTAAGTACGTATTCGCTAAAAGGGCAGGGCGTACAGGTGTTCCAGGGAAGGAGAGCTAGTAGTGCGAATCAGAAATAGCATAAAGTAAGGAGGGAGTATGCTTCACATTAAGAAAGTAGGGTGGGAAGAATAGCTATTACCATCTTCTTTGTAGTTGACGAGTTCGACTAAGCCTTTAAGCCTTATAGTGTTGGTATATGGGGAGGTGGGAATCTTTGCAAGTAAGGTAGTCGTTCTCCTCTGAACTGAACACTATCAGAGTCACTACGTGAGGTGAGCAGACAGAAGGAGACTAAGCGGATTCCATCAAAGCAGAGGGAATAACAGCAATTGGTCAGACAGGTGGGCATGGAGAAGCTACAGCAACGGCAACGGACTTGACCCCGGCGAAAGGAGTTAGCTACATACAGGTCTGTAGTTCTTTGAGACATTCCGGGTAGTGAGGAGAAGCTCGAAGATGATAATAGGGCCTAAGTCGCATATAGTTCCCGTATCGACTACGTAGTTGAAAGCCTTTTTAAAGGCGAAGCTTATCAATTTTCATGGCATGTAGTCCACATGTCTATTTCCACCGAGTCTATCTCCGAGAGAGACAGTGCCCAGAAGATCGCCTTTCGATAGGGTAACTTACCCGACAAGTCATTTCTCGCACGAAGCACACCTGCCGAACCGATCAAGACTGATCAGGAGGGAGCCTCAACCCGTCGGGACACGGCAAGGCAACAAACAATCCCTAGCTTGGAGAGGCAACAAGGTCGGACTAGACACCCCTTTTGACTTGACTAATAAATGCCCTCGTCAGTCACCACTCTGGCAACGTGAACCCACCCGCCCATCATTAAGCAAAAACCGATGCCATCAGTTACGGTGGCAAAGAAGAAGAGTAAGCATAAGCAGCTCGCACATCGGAAGAGGAGGTTTGAGGACGTTTGTGTTCGTAGTGATTTGGAAGAAGTTTGTGCTGATTGATTCCAAGTACTCATTGAGCCATTCCGGACCTTCAACTAATAAATGGGCTTGAGTCCCTTACTTTGTAACTCGAACCCGAGGGATTAAAACCGAGCGAGGAAGACGAAGACAAATAAGGGCAAGGGCACGCAATCGGGGCAGACAAATAAGACCGACCACGCAATCGGGGCAGCATCATCTCACTCATCGCTTTCCGCGGATTCCTTAGAATATCTAAGATAAAGAAAGGGAAGAGAGTCCAAGCAGAAGGGCAAACAAACAACAAAACCACTGAAAACAGAAAGAGTTCTCCGCCTGGCTCCAACCAACTATGTAAGTTCGGTTTTTCAGTTCACTAAACGTTAAGTTTCAAAAACCCCGTAAATTGGGCTCGAATCAGTTTACCGACCGAAAGCGGAAGTGAAGCACGCCACTACTTATGTTTACCGGTCCAATGGGAATAAATCAGATAGTTGTTATAAATAAGTTATGATGAGATGCCGAAGACTACTAGACTAGTAAGACGTCCGGGTGGTCCGGTAGCTGGAAGCCTGAAAGCCGGGCTGCAGTTTTGGTGGACACGTTTAGGGCGTAAGGAAAGGAGTCTTTTGTTTTCAGGTGTGGTATTCTAAGCCTATCCGTTTCGAGACCCCAGTTAGGTTTAGGGCTTCACAATTCCAATCTGGAACGTGCTTTGCGGATGATTTATCATCTGAACTTATCGCTGAAGGGTATGGCAAGTATACGTTCATGAGTGAGAAGAGACTTGTGACTCTGGTTTAGGTACAGATGTACTCTAAGGCGATCGTAGTGAGGCGATCTCCGTGAGGTGTTATGCGGGTGGGAATCATAGCGGAAGGGAATCAAAGCGGAAGGAATCTTCGCTTTTAGTTGCAGTAGTTGGTCAAGTCAGGTGTCAAAGGAAAGGTCAGGCCTCACTCAGGTAAGGTCAGAGGCTTAGTAGTTGAACCTCTATTGTAGGCGTTCAGGTCTCCTAGCTAACGGCATTAAAGCTCAGGTTCGCCCCGAGTGGAAAAGGTAAGAAAAGTCTTGGCTACGGAGGGAAGTAAGCAAGAAGTTCTGGTTGCGGGCTAACGTAACGGCTTTCAATCGTGTAGTTCAGTCTGGGCGTAAGGCCTATCTATAGTCCGGTCGGAAAGGAAAGGCATCAGTTGTTGGGCTAGTAAGGGCGGGCATTTTTATCAGCAACTCACTCTCTGGAGAATTGCTTTGCCGCCGGGGAATCTTGTTAGCAATAAACTATCGAATTCGAGGCCAGAGCGAGCAGCAATTTCGAAAGATATAACAAGAGGGGCCGGATATCTTTTAACAGTAAAAAGCTCGAAGCGAAAGTGGGCCGAAAAGGATCCTTAATTCAAAATGAAGGCACACTCGCAGCATTGACCGGAAATGTGGTAGACCAAAGAATAAGCTAAGCAGACAAGAAGAAATCCTTTCCCTCAGACCACATTAGCACTTGAGCTCAGAACATTTTTTGGAGAAAAAAGACTCACAAGGTGCATCTAGAAAGGAAAAGAAGTTTACCAGATTGGAAGGGACTACTGGTAATCTAATCTATGAAAAGGGCTTTCACTGGGGTTCTTCCTGAAGATATATTAGGCCTTAAGACGATCACAATCACAACCTATGGAGACAAATAAACGAGGAAGACAGACTGTCACACGGCCTAAGAGAGAGAAAGAAAAGTCAGTGACGGCAGAGCTTGAAGTCACTAGAGGCATTCTACTTCTCGGTTCTTTTACCAGCCAGCCTACGGCACCTGAGCATCTGCACGACGTTCTCATATGATCCTGTGACTGGGCTGGGCCTACCTCCATCCCTAGAGGAGCCGTATGAGGCGGAAGCTCCACGTACGGTTTTTAGGGGGATCTGGTCGAAAGACCGGCCAAGCTCACGGCTCACGTGTAGGCGCAACCATTTGACACAAGCAACCAACTAACTAAACTATATGATATGCAAATATCAGTCGGAATGCCAATCGTGCTAATCTGGGGTTAAACCCGTTGTTGCTATTGCCGCTGGCTGTTGTTAGCCGTGGTTGTTGCTATTACGATTGTTGCTAGTTGGTTAGTGTGAATGAATTCTTTCTTCGCTAGCTTCACGCAAACAGAGATTTCACGTCGATAGCGTTATAAACACCGTGTTTTTCGCATAAAGCGCGTATAACAGCGCTAAATCAGCCCTAAGCTATAGCGCGCCAACAGGCATTTTGAAAGCAGCCTTCCTTCCCGGCATATGACGGTACGGATGATCCAAGAGAACACCTGGCCAAGTACCATTCTCTCCGTGCTAAGGCCCGGGATACCTATACGATTAGGAAGGGCCGAGCTATATGGCATATAGACGGGGCTCTCCAGTCCAAAATGAAATGAGTAGCTCATGCCCGCCCCTTTAGTGAACGTGGCCTTCTCCCTCGAGTCGTCGATGCCTTCAAGAGCAACCATCGGTGTGGGCAATGGCTGAGAATAGTTGTAGGTAGGGGAGGCAGTAGCGCTTAAAGTTGACTTCCCACCATCCGCGCAAAGCCAACAGGATAGAGAAAGCCAAAGCCAGGTGCCAATGTCAGAGCTGGGCTCATATACTCCGCTTGGTTACTCTACTTGGGTTGGGCCATACGTGTTAATATATGATATCGCATTGAGACGTCCTTTCCATGGCAAGTACAAACTCCCACCACCTTTCCCTTTCACTGCTATATCCAATAGCCTAGCTCTACTCTCTGTGCTTAGCCTCTCTGTAGTGCCGAGACTCTATGTAGTGCGAGTTCAAAAGGTATCCATTCTTGTCAAAAGAAAGAGAAGAAGAAATAGGCCTGACTTCTAAGAGCTCCGGCACAAAGCTATAAAGCGAATAAGCTAGCTAGTCCTTCTAGTCCTTGTTATAAGGTTCCGAGTTATGGTTTCCGAGAGTTACGGTTCCCGAGTTATAAGGTTCCGAAAGATAAATCCATTTAAATATGAGACTCGCATGGAGACGTTTAACTTTTCCCTTTTAATAGGATAGGTGATCCATACCCACCCATTCCCTAAGTAGTACACAACTTGAATTGAATCTGTTTTTTTGGGGTTGTTTTGGGGATTTCACAAAACCTTATCATTTGGCTTTTTGCCTGGAGCACAACCTCATTTTTATGGGTTAGAGTATGTCCAGGGCACATAAATGGATTTTTTTCTTTATGAAATAGGCCATTTCATGAGCTTTCCCTAGGTGTTGTTGGTTGGAAAGCCTACTTCCCCCCATTGAGGTTGGAAGGAAAGAGAGTTCCCCATTGAGTGCATGTGGACTTAAAACATATGATACTTGCATACCTAATTTTGCTCTGTTGAACCGATACTTACATTACTTGTTACCAATGAGTAGTCTGTAGAAGTAAGTACTTGCACTTGCCTTAGACTACTTGCCTGTAGTCTCTACTCGCATATAGTCAGTTAACTTGTCCTATCAACGACAAGTGGAATGCAATCATGGCTTCTTCTTCATGCAGTGATTGGCTGAACACTTAGTGGAGCTGCTGGGTCAGGGGCTTGGCTCCCCCGGGCTGCTATAGCTGAATCATTATTGTTTCAGTTCATAGACAAAGCTAATTCATAAGGAGGTTCTAATTTACATAGACCTCGGGCATAGGGCTTTACCTCATTATATACACGTAGTCTGATTTAGTTGAAATCCATGTTGTTGTTATAAACCATAGTTGGATCTATGGGGCATTGGCATATAGGTGAACTCCCAAGTGTGGCTCGAGAGACCTCTTGGTTAAGCCTCCGCTTAGGTGCTTCTTTCGAATGAAGCTTTTGAAGTTAAAGAGTCTTCGTCTCGCCGGAAGAAAGAGGTTCCGGAACCTTGAAAAGATCGTTGACAACTCTAACCGCGGAATTGCTTGTTTCGGTCAAGCCAGTGAGGGAGGTGCCATCGCTTTAACAGTCTGGAAGCGACTTCGGCTTGGGTATGCAGAGGCGATAGAAGCAGTGAGGTTACCTGTAAATTGCAAGCGAGTTCTTAGGGTTCCAAACCTTTTAGTTTCCAGTCTGAGATTGAGATCTTCTTTCACTTTTGGTCTTAGTTAAAAAAGTCTAAAGCAGATGAGGGACTAGCGAGGCGAGTCCTGTTCTCTTCTAGTATGAGGAGGCAAGTTAGTAGTGTCTCTTGCGAGACCTAACCATTCGTTCTAACAAGCGGGTTTCCTTGTTTTTAGGCTTTTATGATGTATCGTGCAAACAAGCACGGGAAAAGATACCAATCCAAGAGAGAAAAGAAAGTCCGCGAAATTACATAAAGATAGGAGAAAGCTTTTTTTATCTAATAAAAGATAGACCAATCCACTTTAGCAGAAAAGTCGTAACGGAATAACTAAAATTTACATATTTAAGTCACTCCGTTATCTAGTTTCTCTTCTCTCTCTTGTGAATGAATCTTTTTCGAAAGTTCACTTCGAACTCTTTCTATACCTAACCTCATAACGACCCTTGAAGTAAGATTATGTGAAACTGTCTGATTAAGTAAGTCTTCCGTGTACTAAGGTGAGAAGACGATCATCATCTAAATAGAGATAAGGGGCTCGTAAGTATGTACGGAACGGATTACCACCCCTGGAAAGGGGCCTTTCCAGCACTCCTCCTTAATGCCTCTTTGTTGGTTTTATTGATATTGGGAGTAGAGGTCTTGCTATTGCATTTGGTCTCTTTCATCTGGTGAATTTTGAACTTTCGGGGCATTGACTCAGACCAGGAAAGCATCCAATTCTAACAGCTAGAATCAAGACTGAAAATATCGTCTAATAAGAAGAGCGCTAATTTCTGTCTTACATCACGCTAGTCTCGTTCTTGAGTGGGGGGTCGTGGAAGAAGTGGGTTCGACTCCCATAGCCCCCATGTGGCGAAAGAGCATGATCTGAAAGCGCGAAACATATGACTTTGTTGAGAAAGAACCTGTTCCGATGCATTCGAAAGCTCGTATTTTTCTGTATTTTATCTTTCATTTGGGACTGGGGCTTTACTTGGGTAGCCCCTCTAGTTGGTGTATTTGGGGGTTGGCTCGATTTGCTGCTGTCTTACATGGAGGGATTCCCTCTTTCCGTTGGAGGCAGCAGAAACGACGCCGCCCCTTCGAGTTCGAGACGCCCGGTTCCGGATCTAAACAGCCCCCCTGAACCGGGGCTAGATCTCAACGTGACCCCCCCGTCACCTGAGCCGGAGCCGGACCCTGAGCCCGCCTCTTCTTCAGAGCTGCGGGAGGCCCGGAAAGAAGAAGAGCTAGGGGAAGAGCGTCTAAGGGCGTGGGCCGACTCAGAAAGCTATAGGCAGCTCACAGAGCGGCTGAGGCAAGAGGGGGCTTGGGGGGGCGAGGCAGAATGCCAACGGCGGGACGCTGCTGCTTTACTACGCTTGCGTAAGAGGACATTGGGTGACCTCGAGCGTGAATACGAGGAAACCCGTGCCCGCGTGGAAGTCTTGCGCCGTCACATGCGCGAACGCCAGAAAGGATAGATTACATTTCTAGGTCGGGAAGTCAGATTTATCCGAGAGAAAATCTTAACAGTTACATCCAATCACAAACTACACGAAAGTTGCCCCTTTTTCTTCTTTATTTTTTTCCGGTATGACGCTCCGCGAGCAAGGAGCGATAGAACCAAGTGAACTGTGGTGATGTCAGAATTTGCACCTATTTGTATCTATTTAGTGATCAGTCCGCTAGTTTCTTTGATCCTACTCGGTGTTCCTTTTCCATTTGCTTCCAATAGTTCGACCTATCCAGAAAAATTGTCGGCCTACGAATGTGGTTTCGATCCTTTCGGTGATGCCAGAAGTCGTTTCGATATACGATTTTATCTTGTTTCAATTTTATTTATTATCCCTGATCCGGAAGTAACCTTTTCCTTTCCTTGGGCAGTACCTCTCAACAAGATTGATCCGTTTGGATTTTGGTCCATGATGGCCTTTTTATTGATTTTGACGATTGGATCTCTCTATGAATGGAAAAGGGGTGCTTCGGATCGGGAGTAATCACTAGTGATAGGGCAAAAATCGGGGGGAAGGACAAAGGAAAGAGCGATGCCTACATTAAATCAATTGATTCGTCATGGTAGAGAAGAAAAACGGCGCACGGACCGTACTCGAGCTTCGGATCAATGTCCTCAGAAGCAAGGAGTATGCCCGCGTGTTTCAACGAGAACACCGAAAAAACCTAATTCAGCTCCACGTAAGATAGCCAAAGTACGGTTGAGCAATCGACATGATATATTTGCTCACATTCCAGGCGAAGGTCATAATTTGCAGGAACATTCTATGGTCTTAATAAGAGGAGGTAGAGTGAAAGATTTGCCAGGTGTGAAATCCCATTGTATTCGAGGAGTCAAGGATTTGCTGGGAATTCCGGATCGAAGAAGAGGCAGATCAAAATATGGTGCGGAAAAACCCAAATCGATATGAATGGAAGATGCCTCTGGAACTAGTTTTTCTCGGTCAGGACAGGGAATAAGATCACTACTCGACTAGTAGTTCCTATGTTCCGCCTTCCTTGACTCGACTAGTAAGAGTATGTGATACCTCCTTAGAGTAACCGTAGGTAAGTTAAGGGAGTCATCACATCTATACTACTGAAAGGTTATATTCTTTATTTCAGACTGGGGCGATTTATTCAATTCAACGCTCCGCCCGGTGCATGAAAGGATTTGGTTCGATTCGAAAAGCAGCTTCCTATCAATGTTTCAATGGGGTGTTGTATAGGATAGGGAGCAGATCGAATTTAATTCTTCGTCGATGCATTAATCCTCTAGAACGAGGAAGGGTCATGACAGAGGCTTTTTTATTAGAGGTTCTTAAACAGTACTTAAGAGAAGAGGTCCACCCCCACGATACAACCGATCTAAAACAAACCCACACTAGTATTGCTATCTTTTCTACAGCATGTTACAACTCGCATGCCACTATCATATATGAACCAGATAACCATAGATTTATCTATATAATATAATATTTTAGGTGCTAATCTAGTGTTGGATTATGCCCTAGCTCTCAATCAATAGAATAAAGAAGCTAGAAGGGAGGACTTAAGACTCAGGCTAGCTACCCATTCCTTTCCTTACTACATGAGGGAGGAAGCTAAGAGCAAGGGTGGATGTTCAAGGCTAGCAAAAAGCTAGCTATTGTAATCCTTTCTATCTCTTATACTTTAACCTTTCCAGATCTCAAAGGTCTTATCCTTCTTCCGCTTCAGCTGAGGCCGATGCCCTATCTTTATTCTTCTCCGCCCCTAAACAATAGCACGAATCCTAAGCTACGGCACGCGAAGGAATGGTTCGATGAATCATGGGTGGATCTTATTAATGGGCGACAGGGGGAGAGAGCTCTGGTTGGGGAGAAAGGTGTTGATCCCTTAGCTCATTAGAGCTCTCTCATTTTTGCTTCAGGGATTGCATCAGCATTAGCTCCTTCTTCAGGTCCTGACGCTTTCTCTCGATGTCCTCGGTGAAAAGAATGGTGGTTTCATGGGAGATAGAACTATGGATTAATCTAATCAATTTCCATGTTGAAAGAAAGACTACTTTCTAATTCAAGAAAGTGGTGGGGGCCCATTCGCTTTCCTTTCACATCGGTCTTACAAGGCCCTTTCTTTCTTCGGTGAGTGCAAGAGGGGGGAAGGCCTTATTTAACTTTCCAATACTCAAGGGAAAACGGATGACTGAAAAAAAGTCATATAACAGAGATAAGAAAAAGACAACTCAATATGTAGCAAACGCTCTACAAGGCCAATGTTGCGCGATTGTTGGACCAGTCAATCAAGTCAACGAGTTAATCCAAAATTCACCTTTTTCAACAGGCCTTCTGAAATCAAAGGGAAAAAACCTAAAATTCGAGGAATCAACGGAGACTCTCTTCTTCCTTTTCGTTGAAATGGAAAGATCTCTCGTTAAGACACCTTCGGAAAATCAAGGATTCCACAAGACCAAAGTGCACAATTAAGATATACTCAACTCACTACAGAAATCCAGGTTTTGCTCCTTTTCTGATCTAAATTGGACCAACTCTCTATTAGCCGAACTGGCGAAGCAAGGAGTTCAGCTAAACCACTAAAGGCGGCGACATCCCCTATCTCAACAAGGCTAATCCATGACTGACCCCACTTTTGTCTTCACTAGTGCCTCGACTGCTTAGTTTTTAGGCCCTTTCCCTGGTACGATCCGCTGGTTCTTGAGCCTCTGTCCTCTTCCTCTCGTTGCCTAAGTCTGTTGGCTAGTATCACATTCTTGGGTTGCGACGAATAAGACTGAGAGTCTCGGTGCTACTCTTACCTCGTGATGAGCTGGAAGCCTGCCTTGGAGAAGTTGCCTGTGAGCCTCTGGACCTCGAACACGGGAAGGTACTTTGGTCATGTGCCGACTCCTCGAAGATGATGGATCCGGGGAAAGGAGAGAGACCGATCATTATGACCGGGCCGACAGGCACCGCACCTCCCTTAGAAGGGAATCAATTTCTTATAAAGAACGAAATCAATCGCGTACTTCACCCCTACCCATTGTGCGAGCTACTCCTCTACTTTGAAAGGCTTTCTGGAAAAGGTATAAAATCCTCTTCGAAGAGAAAGGATTTTCCTTGCCTATGTTCCCCCTGAGGTGAGGCCCCACCTCACCAAAGACTTCCTCCTCCATAATAGATTGATCCTAAGCATCTGAGTCAGCAAGCGCGAACCTAGATCCTACTCTTTTTTTTCATCAACCAGGAGGGAAGATTCTACGCGATAGCTGAGAGGGACGGGATAGCTGTGCTCAAGCAACTAAAGGGGACGGGCGCAAGCTGGCCTGAAAGGTGTGAGTGGCCGGTATCAACCTCAAAAAGTGGGGCGATAAGAGGGGCTCTCTCCTATGGAAGTGATAGAAAGGACCACTGGCTCAAGTGTCACCACGGGGTAGAAGGAAGACTCCCATGCTGCAGACAGGAAAGGAGATAGTTCCGTGGAAGAAAGGGCTCTTACGGAAGGGAAGGGGCAGGCCGCAGATGAGGATCTCATAGTTCGATTTGCGGTTTCGCTTTCGCCGATCCGATCACCGAAAGATAGTACGTACCATTTCCTACTGGCAAACTCGCAATGTCTAAGCATGCTCTTGGCTTTCTCCGCCTAACATAGCCAACGACTGGTCTTCTCTCCCTTGATGCCGCAGACAAAGGACCAAGTTGAGGATTAGTGTTGATCTTCTTCCACAGTCAAAGATTGCAAACAAACCGCCGGGTATGGTAAGATGTAATGAATGAGAGCAAGACTCCTTTTACAGACCAAGAATCTGCGGATTACGATATACCGGATCCTGAAGACTCAGACGGTTCTCTATTCCGTGACTTACATAGCTCGATATACACTTACACTTGACTTTCTTTTCAAAAAACTTTATAGCTATCTGCTTGTTTACTTATGCTATCCCTAGGACTAATCAACGAAAGGGTTACCCCGAGTGTGAAATCAACGGTTATTGGCACCCAACTCGGCCCGACGGCCCTAGATCTTTCTTTAGTTTGAAATTCCGATTGTAAAGGTAGAAAGCAAGGTATGAATCCTTAGGAATCAGCCCCTGGTCAAACCGAGAGCTATACTCAAAGAAGTTCCTTTTTTCGATTGTAAGGCCGAGGAAATGCCTAAACGTCCACCCACCAATGTGTGTTGACGACACATCTCGATCAATTCGTTCATGCGGGGCGGCGAACAAAAGCGGGTGTTGGGTTAAGGTCTTACCCTTTTGGGGCAGGAGCTACTCCCAGACATTAAGACCTTTTAGTCGTAACCAAAAGTGAGCTAGCCGTCTAATCAATGGCTGGACTCAACTCTCCCATCTAAGAAAAGATTTCGTTCCCTACCTTAATGGCCTACTCGTGCCGACCCTGCGTTAAGAAAGAGGGACCAAGGGAATATTGTCTGATAAGGACATTGATTTGGAGAGGCCGAGAGAGGGGCCTTTTAGGCCTCTCTGATCACGACGCGGGGTCTTTTCCGACTTTGATCAGTTACCGGGCTTCCCAGGGCACAGCAATGAGCTAGGATTTTTGATATGAGGCTGTGCTCTGCTTTGGCGCATGTCTTTCTTGTCACTAGAGTGGCGGTGCTATTGTAGAAGTCTTTCCCGCTTGAATGGAGTACCCGATGGATGCCCTTTCCTTTGCTGCGACTTGGGTTTCAGCAGAGATTGTCCGGCTTTTATAGAGATATAAAAAGGATCCTTACGTAACCCACCGCCCTTGGTCTAGTTGGCCGATTTATTTGCTTCATTCACAGTTCAGCAGTTCAGCTTGCTACCCCACCAACCTTGGTTATTTTGCCGCCCTTGGTAAAGGTCTTCGGGCTTTTTTAGTCTTCTATGTATGGACCGTTGAGCGGGAGCCCTTTTGAGCACTGTACTGGCAAGCTTTCCTTTCTTATAGTCGTAGGCGAACGAATCCCGGTTGTAGGAAAACAGAAGGAAGGGCATTCCTACTCCTATAGCCTTCGGACTAAGGCGTGACCGTAGGATCTCACAGTGTCGGAATGAGTTGAAGACGAGATACGGTGTCCAGTCGTATTGGTAGGGATCACTATGCCACCTATCTTTTTTATCCTAGGCGTACTGCTTAGCAAAGAAAACGGTAGGTCATAGACTGGAGCAGACAGACCCTGCTACATCGTGATAACTCTCTTCAACCGGATCAACAAAGGCGAGATCCGCTCACTTCCCCACCGACTCAATCAATCGGAGGAAACTAAATCCATAACTTCGCCGCTCGGCCCTCTAAGAGATCGACCTCTAGTGCCTGGGAGTTGAAGCGCTAGTTCCGCTTTCTTTCCATCCCACCGGAAATCAACCGTCCCTCTTTCTCTGAAGAAGCCGGTTTTTGGCTGAGGAAGAAAGGCCAACCCCGCACCACTAGTCACCCGCCTCCGAATCCAATTTTAGAGATCGGCCTACCTCTCCCGCCCTTCGATGAATGAATGACACCCACCCGAACCCAATTCCTTCTGAAGCGAGACCAACCCCACCATCGAATGACGTTAAGGGCGCCTTCCTTAAATCAAATCACTTCCTTCCCTTCTTCGGACCGCATTTTAAGAATTCGTCTTGTTTAAGCTTCGCTTCCTTATGTTCTGGTGAAATAATTCCTCTATGGGGGCCTCTCTGGAAGAAGAGGAGTGAACTGATAGAGATGGATAAACGGCTTCAAGGAGTTCTCACTTCTGGATATGGGTTTCAACTCCTCTCCCATAAGGTTGAGTGTCAGTCACCTCGGCCTATTCTTGAATGTCAGTCAGTAGTAGGGTATCTCATTCTGAACGCTGGTCAAGTTGCTGTGTATTCCCCTTAGCATTACCGATGAGCTGCTCTTTCCTTTAGGCAGGGGAAGCAAACTCGCTTAGAGAGATAGAAGTCCCATTAAGGGTCCCCTCTCTTCTCGAGACCGGATGCCCACAACCATTATACCTCCTAGCTCTAGCTACGAGAAGCGGAATGACTCTATTTATGCATGGCGGAAGGAGGAGCGAACTGCTTTTAGCTCATAGTAGAGCTCATATTCCAGAGGGAAGAACTTTGCCCAGTCGGAAGGAATCCACGACTGCGGAGCTCAGCTTAGCTCAGAACTGCCTAGCAACCCAGATACAAGGAGAGGGAAGCCCGGGGCACAGTCCTGCCATTAATTAAGAAGAAAGCACAGGGAAATCTCAATATAACCAGAGTGACCCGGGAAAGAAAGATCGGGCTTTGCGGGCTTCGATATTTAAGAATTTCTAATGAGAGGCACAGGGGATAGAAGGAAAGGCCTGGTCTTGACTTGAGTTCGTAGGTCTCCTTGGTAGGGAATCAAGAGGCAGAAAGCGGAGATGACCCACTGCACTGCTGCCCCACGACCTTCGACTTCAACAACAAACGGGATCCATAGGCAAAAGAAGGGGCTTCACCTAAATCAAACAAAGTCGAGCTGACTTCCTGCGATCTCGGGCTGACTTCCGGCGATAGAAGATTGGAAAGGCATGACTCTAGTACGTCCCAAAGGCGGGTGTTGGTCTGTCAAGGATGGACATAGATGCCCCCTTTTTTACTGAAAGTTGATCCCAGTTGCCCAGAACGCCAGGTTCTAACATAACATCTATTACTTTGATACTTAAGATTCCGTAACGAGTAGATACTTCCGCAGAAACATAATCGAGATTGGATCTTGTACGAAGGTAGACTTCACACCTACCCCATCTAGACGATAAATAGATAAATAAATGGGTTTCTTGCGGGCATTTGCCAGCTTGATTCTGAGAAAGAGCTCGCTCGGTTCGGTCGGTGTTCTCTTAAGATATTTCGAATCAACTTAACCCTATTTTCTTCAACAAACAGGTGATTATGTACAAAAAGGGCTTGTTATTGAATGTCTCTCGAGCCTCTTTGCAACTGATTTCATTCATATAATCGGGTGTTAGTTCATAGGTTTTTAATCCTGCGTACTCCCGCATAAAGAATGAGCAACCGCAACCAATTCGATGAAACAATATATTATTTTAGAAGAGCGCTTGCCACTCCTCTCTCCTCTAGTGTGATTTCCCTCGGAGAGAGAAAACCTCTTAGGCATAGACAAAGATAGCATCTTCGGTGCAAAAAGTCACAGAGATTTCGTGCACTAAAGAGGCCTCTAATCGACACTCACTCCTATGCAGGAGATGCCACACTGACTGCTCTAGCAGATAGGATGAAGAAGGAAAAAACGATTATGGTAGAAAAGACTCTTGAGAGCTCGCTCGGCTATAGAGCAATTCTTCGACTAGGGAAATGGGATAAGGACCTTTCTTTTTTTATTTAGGCAGGAAGAGCGAAATGGTCTCTCGATCCTAGGATAAAAGATAGATTAGGATACCGCCCTTCTCCCATGACTTCGGAATCGAGCCAAGGCCCACCTCTAAAGTGACGTAGACCCGGTCCCTAACGAGAAACTAAACTTGAGCAATTTCCGTTCGTTCGGTATACCATTGATCCCTTTGGGAAGGTTAAAGTTGAATCATACCCAATCGAAGCCCTTCGTGACTCTCCCTCTGACCCTGGAATTAATTGAATTGGACAATTCCTAATAAGCGCTATAGCTCGAGCTAGAGCTTCTTCTCCTGTATGTGGTAGTATCTGCTGCTTGAGCTTAGGTAGTCTTTCGCGCAATTGCGTGAAGCATCTCGCTATGCTACCTACACCTTCCTTTGGGCGAGGTCAGATCTAGAGAGGAAAGGACTCAAAGCTCCGCAAGGCAGGCAACAACTGTCACCATTCCCGGGCGAAGGAAGGCTGGAGTGCTCTGAGGAGATCTGATTCTGGACAACTCCGATTCGACTTCTTCATGAGCTAGCCCGGTGCCATAAACCAGCTGTTGTCAGGATGGCCAGTGGGAGGAGAATGTAGTAAATGAATGTTCCAGAGGCAAATAACCCGAAACTTCATAGGAAGCTCTTCCTGTCTATAGGTTTATACCACTAAATGATGGCATTAGACCCTAATTGTTCCTGATTGGATTGCTTTCTTAGTGTGGCTTGTTCGCTGTCCACTGGTGATATTATCATATATAAATATAGATAGAGAAAGAGGCTAAGCCTACGTAACGCTATGGGAACAGCTTTTTTTGTCCGCTTTCAGCTATGCTATATAGATGCGCTACCTTGTGAAAGAAAACTATGTAAGTAAGTAGCATCTAGAATAGAATCCAGAGCAGCTAAGAAAAGAAAATCGAGTAGCTTGCGGGCCGGTCGTCATTGCACACTAGCTGGTCAGTGGGGGTAAGAGAGTGTTCCGTTGGTGTTCTCAGTCTCAGTGCGACCTTGCTTGGTCAACAAGGGGATCAAAATGTCCCCCATCAATAAAGTGAGGGCTCTCCGGACCTTCCCCACCCCCTTTCCATTCTTCCTTCCCCGCTCACTCCCCCCTTTTTCAATTAATCAGCCCCGCTACCTAAGGGGCCCCTCTCTGATAAGGAAGGAAACGAAATAATCTCAATTTTACGACAAATCCGGTCCGATGGCTGTTTTCCACTAACCACAAGGATATAGGGACTCTATATTTCATCTTCGGTGCCATTGCTGGAGTGATGGGCACATGCTTCTCAGTACTGATTCGTATGGAATTAGCACGACCCGGCGATCAAATTCTTGGTGGGAATCATCAACTTTATAATGTTTTAATAACGGCTCACGCTTTTTTAATGATCTTTTTTATGGTTATGCCGGCGATGATAGGTGGATCTGGTAATTGGTCTGTTCCGATTCTGATAGGTGCACCTGACATGGCATTTCCACGATTAAATAATATTTCATTCTGGTTGTTGCCACCAAGTCTCTTGCTCCTATTAAGCTCAGCCTTAGTAGAAGTGGGTAGCGGCACTGGGTGGACGGTCTATCCGCCCTTAAGTGGTATTACCAGCCATTCCGGAGGAGCAGTTGATTCAGCAATTTCCAGTCTTCATCTATCTGGTGTTTCATCCATTTTAGGTTCTATCAATTTTATAACAACTATCTCCAACATGCGTGGACCTGGAATGACTATGCATAGATCACCCCTATTTGTGTGGTCCGTTCTAGTGACAGCATTCCCACTTTTATTATCACTTCCGGTACTGGCAGGGGCAATTACCATGTTATTAACCGATCGAAACTTTAATACAACCTTTTCTGATCCCGCAGGAGGGGGAGACCCCATATTATACCAGCATCTCTTTTGGTTCTTCGGTCATCCAGAGGTGTATATTCCCATTCTGCCTGGATCCGGTATCATAAGTCATATCGTTTCGACTTTTTCGGGAAAACCGGTCTTCGGGTATCTAGGCATGGTTTATGCCATGATCAGTATAGGTGTTCTTGGATTTCTTGTTTGGGCTCATCATATGTTTACTGTGGGCTTAGACGTTGATACCCGTGCCTACTTCACCGCAGCTACCATGATCATAGCTGTCCCCACTGGAATCAAAATCTTTAGTTGGATCGCTACCATGTGGGGGGGTTCGATACAATACAAAACACCCATGTTATTTGCTGTAGGGTCCATCTTTTTGTTCACCATAGGAGGACTCACTGGAATAGTCCTGGCAAATTCTGGGCTAGACATTGCTCTACATGATACTTATTATGCGGTTGCGCATTTCCATTATGTACTCTCTATGGGAGCCGTTTTTGCTTTATTTGCAGGATTTCACTATTGGGTGGGTAAAATCTTTGGTCGGACATACCCTGAAACTTTAGGTCAAATCCATTTTTGGATCACTTTTTTCGGGGTTAATCCGACCCTCTTTCCCATGCATTTCTTAGGGCTTTCGGGTATGCCACGTCGCATTCCAGATTATCCAGATGCTTACGCTGGGTGGAATGCCCTTAGCAGTTTTGGCTCTTATATATCCGTAGTTGGGATTCGTCGTTTCTTCGTGGTCGTAACAATCACTTCAAGCAGTGGAAATAACAAAAGATGTGCTCCAAGTCCTTGGGCTGTTGAACAGAATTCAACCACACCGGAATGGATGGTACAAAGTCCTCCAGCTTTTCATACTTTTGGAGAACTTCCAGCTATCAAGGAGACGAAAAGCTATGTGAAGTAAAAGAAGAAAAGGTCGCCGACTGCAACTAAGAACCTAACAGAACTTTTCAAAATGTGGGTTCTAAAACCACTTGTGTAGGTCGGGGTTGAGGACTGTACCTTCCCAGAAGGATATCAATTACCGTACCGGACTTTTCACCGTATTCACCGAAAACGGAGATCCTCAAGCCCATCTCAATCGATTCCTAAAAGAATGCGGAGAAACAGTAGGGCATTAGAACGGTATAGCTCGATGTGGAGGGCACAAACCCGGTTCACCAAAAGTCTCTTAGCAGAGGAACGGAGTAGCTCGACCAACGGGAGAGGAAGTCAAGCCCATAGGTGCCTTGACTTTACTAAGGCCGGTCCCCGGTGGCTAAGAACCTTGACTCACTCTTGAAGCCTTCAACAAAAGCCATTTGAACGTATGCAACAAGCAACGAGTGAGCGAACAAGCAAGGCAACATTGTCTGCTGCTTTTCACGAGCAAGAACAGAGATCGAGGAACCAGCGCCCAACAGTGGTTTACACGTTTACGAACGTAACCCGGTCACCGTTTGGCTAAGATCCATTCCTGCACGTGAGAAAAAACTCACCTGTTGGGGAAGATAACGTTCATAATACAGCGATTTCTTTGCACATCGGCGGTACATTGCAATTACTTCTTCTTTCATTTGAAGAATCATAAGGAGATGTAGAGTGAAGTACATTTTCAATATGTGAAGCAATCATTGATGATTGATAGGTCTTCTGGAGAACTGTCTTTTCTTCTCTTCAATCTGGCCACAGGTTCCCCTACGGAATTCACTCATAACAGATAGAGATTCACTTTCAAGATTCGCTGCTAACAACGCGGGACTACTGAGCAAGACAAGAGCAAATCGAGTATGAGCAAAATCCATGAAGCGATCCACCTCGCTCTAGCCGCCAAAAAGGGAATGGGATTTATTACGCATAGCACGGGATGAGCTCCTAAGCCGACGGGGGCATATCTCTACTACATACACTACTGTGGATGGAGCTAGCCAAAGAAGGAATGGGACTCATGCATACCACAGTGGCCAGGTGAGGAATGACTCGTGGACGAAGCTAGCAGCCGAAGGGAGGCACAGAATGAGAGCTGAGAGCAGTGGGGGCGGAAGAGCCATTCGTTTATATCGGATAGACCATTACACTCGATAGGCCGATCGAAGACTCACTCAGGGCAGACCGCAGATAGCAAGCCAGTGGCAGAACTAAGTGGAATAGATGGCTAAGCCGTAAGGAAAATGCAACGAGAGTACTTTTGACGCAAACGAGAGCAGTAGTTACTCGACGCAAATAGGAGTACTCGACCTATGAGGGGAGACTATACATGAGATAAGGAGACTGCACGCGCATAAGATGACGTATAAGGACTATACGTGCATACATAAAAGGACCGTAGAAAGGAGAGTCGAAGTCCTAGGCTAGGCCTCCGTTTAGGGCAGGTCTAAGCCTACTATGGTATGGTATTCCAGCCACTAAGGTCTCGCTCTGACTTGCTCACGAAGAAGAATTCTCGATCGAGAGCGACTGCCACCTCAAAGACTTCGCACTTTCAAGATGAGAGCTAGAGGCCAAAGACGAAAGGCTAGTAGCCTGGGAGAGATCTTTGATTTACAGAAAGCAGAAGAAGCATTACACCAATTGAAGGCAATGAACCAATTGCAAAGGATTTCTTGCTTCCATCCAAGAGGATTGGAATCATAGACTGGAATGGATTCACCAGGATTCCTTTAAAAAAAAAAGACCGGGATTCGCGAACTAAGCTAATACCAACTTCAGCAATTCTTGCATCTCCGGCACCGATTAGGCACCTTCAAAAACTCGGGGGGCTTCCCCCTTCCATCCAAAAGGATGGGATTCGATTCGAACCTAACATAACATTCTTTTCCGTCCTGGCCCAAGAAGAGATTCCGTCGAAGTTTTATCAGGCTGTAGCCGCTCGGGCACCCATGGATTTTGCATCTCCTTCATGCACTAGCCAGTTGGAAGGATTTTAACTTTTATAATTACTATTACTTACCGAGGGATCGAGCCTTCTTCCTTCCTAGCGGAACTCGGCTTACTTACCGAACCCCACACAGACTCTTGAGCTCCTGCACCTTCACCTGCGAAGCGCTACGCTCCGCTTCACGAAAGACTAACTCCACGCTCATACTATACTCACGAAAGAACCAAGCAAGGGGATGAACGTCAACAAGCCGAGGGATTGGATTCGCTGCTCTACATTTTGATAAAGTGGAATAATAAAGTCCTACACCCGCAAAGAAGGCCATTTCGAGAGACTTTTGAAAGCTCCTCCTACCAGACACCCCCTACCCCTAAACTCATTTTGAATTAGGAAAAGCCCCACGTTACGGACCTTTGAAGAATGGATGAACGAACTGGAGCCAGCCACACAAAAGAAGGAAAGGAAACTAGGGCTCGAAAGCAGCGAGGGATTGATTCGAACTTACTAAAGCAAAATAATACATCGAATGTGCCAATGCTCTAGAAGATCGATTCGCCCTTGCCCAATCGAGTGAAGCCGACCAATGCAACTCAACTACTTATGATTACGCCATTACTTACTCGAGAAGCAAGCCTAGGCGAAAAAGCAGCAACAAACACAGGCTCAAAAGCGAAAGCGAAAGCAGCACCACTCGAAAAGAAATTTGGAAAGGCGTCTAAGCGCATGCACGCGACAGATAGAAAAAACTTGCTACAGCTTGAAAAAGCCTTTGGCTCGTTTACGCCCCTTTTGGCTCCTTTCCTTCAGACCTAGACCAAGGCGAGGAGCTGCGCCAATGCGACCTCCGCACCGGGGAGGGATGGAACAAGAAAACACAAGCGGATATAGCCAAAAGCAATGGTCTTGACCCGAGCTAATGCTTTTCAGCACCAGAAATGTTAAAAAACAAAACTACAAATGTAGCCGTGGACGATGTTGCTGAACCAAGGCCCTTGACACCAGACCTGGAATATTTGAAAACACTAAAACCTAGCTCGTGGCAAGAGAGCGGGGAAGAAGCAGGAGATGCAGATTCTCCCGATGATGCTTCCTCCTCATATTCACTAGAATTCACCCCCAATGGACCATTTCCGAGAGATTCTAGGAGGACGCCGGGGGAGATATTGAAAGAAGCGATGAAAGCGATTCACCGAAAAAGACAGCAAAGAGCGGACAGGCGGACTAGAGGTCGATTCCAGATAAGAGAATCGCGGCAGTGCTTTACAGAGGGCTTAGCTCTATAAGTAAGGAAATCTTTCTATTTTCGAGACTAATTCAAAGAAAGAAAGAAGGGAACTTACCAATAGCGAAAGTAGATCCTGCTGAAGCAATTCTTGCATCCCCAAATGCTACTATTCATTTTGCACCTATAAGATACATTGCGAGCTAAACAAAGAAGGGATTCGCAATTAACGCAAAAGAAGAAGCAAGGGGATTCGTGACTAAAGTCTCTAAGCTACGACAAAAGGAAAAGTAGTGTCCCCGGACCACGCACCAAAGGGATTATCCATTCGCACGAGGTATAGCTCAATCAATAAGTTGGAGTGCTGTCTTTCCATTGCTTCGGAATGCGGTAGCCTGGACTTCAAAATAAAAAGGACTATGTGGCAGATAATTCAACAAAGTAAAATTATCGGTCGGTCTTACAAGCTTCGAACAGAGATCAGTCAGTAAACAACCTAGCCTTATAATTTCAATATTGAGAAAGTAGCCCAAGGGTGGCAGTCCCACATAATAGATAGGAAAGAGCATCTAGCCATATCGAGAAGAACCAGCAGATCATAAAACTAGCCGCTGGCTGCACCATCTGATAGGGAAAGAGCAGAGACTCATACTAGAAAGCTGTCGGGCTTACCGACCGGTCCCACTATGAATGGCGGAGTTACCGGGCTTCGAGGGAACCTGCTTACTAATGGATAGGCACGAAAGGCCTGGTCTTTTTTTTGTTCCTAGGTCTCCATTTGGTAGGCAATCAAGAGGTAGAACCAGGAGATCAACCAATGACTTCCTCACAGACAGGATAGGAAAGCCTTAGAGAGAAGACGGTTGGGCGATTGCGATTACTTAGAAAATCAGTCTGAAAAAGCATCTGATACTCTAGCTCGTAGCGATCCCATAGAAGAGGACTCACTCTAGTTAGGCCTGGCAGAAGGAAGAGAGAACTAGGTCTATCGAGCCAGAGCTACTGGAGGCGAGGGAGCAACTCTATCGAGCTCCTCTAGTTAGGAAGCTGAAAGACTTGGGGGCTAAGCTTGGATCAGCATTTCACACTCTGCGAAAGGCAAAGCGAAATACCAATCATTCAACTACCAGACAAGCAAGGCTTCTCCTAGAGATAGGAAGAGCGGACTATTAAAATATAAAATACAAAAAGAGGAAAAAAACTTCTTGCAAAGAATGAGCCGGTACCCCTTCTATGCCTATTTCACATGGAAACGTGACCTGCTGTGCCGGTCGAGGCTCAAAACTGAGCGTTGTAGTCCACGGACTTTGACTCCGGGGAAGCTCATTCAGTTATGGAATGCGTTAAGGGCTCTTAAGGAGGAGAGATAGGTTTTGAACCCACCATCCCTACCTAGCTGGAAAGTCTCATTGAGTTCCCAGCTCGGCCTACGCTACGATCGTTAGAACTCCCTCCAATCGGTTCAAAGCCGCAGATCAAGGTTGTTGTGCTTTCTCTTTGTCCAGAATACTAAGTAGTTGACGAGGTCTCATTTCCTGACTACTAAAAGGCAACAAGCCTTGTTTGTTGCCAGTCTCGCATAGCGAAGAAGGGACTTGTCTCATTGAATTTGAGGGAAATTTACCAGGTAAAGAGGGTAGGTGGGTGGGGAAGGAAGTGCGAGATCCGGTCATTGAGAACAAGATATTGAAAGCTTCAAACAAGTAGTCCGCTAAGGTATCAAAATAGAGCTTCCAGAGGCAAGCCGAAGCGGATAATTTGACTCCTAAAGAGTCTCTCTGAGTAGTCTATCAAAGCACAACGAGAATGGCCTATGGTCCAAGAACCAATGCTACCAATACGGGCAGCACCTACCACTGAAACGATGCCTGCTGCTGATAATGCGGCTACTGTTCAAAATGAACCTGCTGAGGTGAATGCTGGTGTGGCTGAAGCTGCAAATAATGCTCCGGTTTTTTTTCATGCTAATGACCCAACCAATCCAGAAGCTTTTAAGTAAGTCAGGGCTTCTACCACTGAAGTTAGCCCTTGTGATTCAGATGTTGCTGCTGCTTACATGCAAACCATTGAAGATGGTCCTCGGGGCGAAGAGCTTGAACTAGATAACAATCCCCAAGCTCCTGTTCTTCAACAACCGGAGTATTAAGCTATTGGAAAATCGCCTTCGGTTAACGCAGCCCCTAATACCGGCGGTAGCTCTGCCTCACGGGGACAGCAGGAAGAGGAACTAGTTGGCAGAAATTTTGTTGATAATCAAGACCCCCTATGGATTATGCACTGGATCCATCCGGCCCGGAATCCAATGAACCGATGGTTAACTATACTTTTTTTAGTGGTTGCCATACAGAGACAAGTTCGCGCTTTCTCCTTAGAAGGAAGGTCCTCAAAGCCTCTTCATTCCAATGATCATGATGAAGAATCCAATAGCTCCTCTCAGGACCCACAATCATCTATCTTTGAGAAAGATTTGAAACCGGAGCCTCCGAACAAGGCAAACAAATGGCAGCACCTGGGTAAGAGCGCGACTACTAGGGCACAATCCAAACTTGGTCTCTTCCACTCCACTCTATTTCAAAAATTTCACAATTGCAATTGTTTGGAATGCAAGGGGCGTCAGCAATGGCCCCACGCGTAGACGTCTCGACGATCTTGCTCGGACCGGGCTTTAGTTAGTCTTTGGTTGTCATCCTGGAACCAATGGTTAGAAGGGCCAACTATGTATAAAAATGGAAGCGGAGATTGCGTATGGATGAATGTCAAACATCTCGGATGAATCCCCTGCCAATATCTTGGTCTTTTGGAGAGAAGATATCCTTGACCTGTCCATGATTGAAGGCAATGCCCAATTCATTTCTACCAACGCAAAAATCAAATATTCAAATACTAAGGTACGCCTCCTTTTTGTTCATGCAAGCTGTTAAACTATTGATAGGCGAGACCTGTGGGATGAATTTAAAAAAATGACTATAATTGCTCTTACCCAAAAAAGCTTCTTAAAAGAGATTTGAATGCTGTTTTGTCACCGGAAGAGAAACGGGGAGGGCTACTCCTGCGCCCCATTCGGAGATGGTAGACTACTCCGACGATGCAGATTCGACTCATGAGTCTGATTGTTCTTCCTTTACTGTAAGTTGCCTTAAGGCGCCTTCCAGCTTTTAAAGTGAAAGGTAGGGTTGCTTTCCAAAAAAAGAGGACTAGCGCCCATTTAGAAGAAGGTTTGGAACCCTGCGTCCTCTTTCTCGTGAGCTCCTCTAAAGCTAAGTCAAGACTATGGATAATGAAACCTACGGCTACCTTCTCTTTGTTAGGTGAGTTCGTTCTCCTATCTCCGACCGAGCATAAGAGTGGCTGCTATACCGAAAACAAAAAAAATAAGAAAAAGGCGGGGGTCGGGTTTACAGTATAGAATATAGATATCTCATCCTTCTTTGTACTTAGAGGTGCGAAAAGGGCCCCACAACCCGAGATCTATTACTAAAAGGTAGGACATCTAACTAGGCTAAAAGGGGCGGGTCAAGGTCCAAACAACTAAGTATAAGAGTGGACTGCCATCCCCAGGACTTAGTAATCTTAATAGAAGTAGAGCAGCTCCTACGGTGCCTTCGCCCGGGGGAAGGAGGGATTGCAACGACGGAAAGGGGTACATAAGGGCTGCAAGCACCGACAAAAAGAGCGTCGCTCCCATTTGTGTATTCCAATAAGGAGGATCCCCTCAATGCCCTCTGTTAGCTCAATCAATAAGGGATGCCGCTTTCTCATTGGCCCTATTGCTAGCTGGTAGATCAGACTAGTTAGACGATGCGGACGATGTAAGCGGTCGATCAATTGAGACTACTTATAGTCCGCTAACTAGGGGAAAGAGAAGCACTACTATGAAAGGGATCTTCTTAATTCATATAATACAAGAGGACGAGACAACGACTAATAAAGTTATGTCAGAGAAGAGTCCGGTATAACCTTCAAAAGATAAACTACAGGACGAGGGAAAGAGAAAGACCTGATGATAATAGACAAAAGAGGAGAGTCCTATAGATAGGGGAAAGAGAAGCACTAAGATGAGAAGATATAACTAGATTCCCCTTACATAATCCTCCTGTTGAAACTAAAAGTTAAGGAAGGAATGACTTGTTGAGGTTTAGAGCCCCTAACCTGAGACGCGAGTGAGGGAGGGCACCGAACGAGTAAGTCGAAGACCTATCCACTTCTTTAGTAAGTCAGTTCAGTATTAGTAGCTGCTATAGCTATAGATAGTATGGGATGGGTAGCTACTATAGATAAGTACTAGAGAGAGAGATGGGAAGAGGGACTACGCAGGCGATAGGCCCGAGCTGAACGCCTCAAGTTCAAGGCAGTGACATGGAAAGATTTTCTCCGTGAATCAGCCCGTCGATCCTAACCCTCGAAAGCGAAGGGCGAGCCGACAGCAGCTGAGGTAGCATCCGGGCAAGCACCAGTTGTTTCAACAGGTTCATCTTTCCCCTTACTTTTCCATGTGACACCGGCCCTAACTAGTCGATAGATTCACACGAGTTTCATTCCGTCACTGACGAACGATTCTTCCTTTGTTGAGATAGAGTCGACAGACTAAGCACCAACTAGATCGCCTATGAACAAAGTACGCACAAAGACATTTTAACCTAATTTCTGTGGCCGATTGATTCACAAAATGCACTCCTCTTTCAAGAGAGAGAAGGGCGACAATAAGACAAATTGAATCAAGAAATGCACTTGCCAGGAGAAGGAGAAAGATAAGGATAAGGAGAAGAAGGGCCGCCCTGGAACAAGAAAGAAGGAGGATCGTTCGTTATTACGACTACCGGCACGTTCGATCTCTTGGTTATCATACGGGGCGAATCCTTGGCCGGCAGCCGACATACTTGCCCATCCAAGATCCGGAGGAAAGTCCCATCCAAACCCATTTCATACAACATTCCCACACCATTAACAACCGTAGAGTCCAACGTTAGGTCATACAACCAGATGTCATAAAAGTAATGAGCCCCACTATAGTCGTCTACTCGCGAGCTCGCATAAAATCTTTCCAAGACCGGGGAGAGCAGGCGGAACAGCAGGGTTTTCTGCGTGTTCGAAAGACCGCAAAGAAGCAACTGACGGGTCTTCAAGGGCCGGTCGAAGCAGAGGTTCACGGCCAACCAGTCCAGCCTCGCAAAGGTCTTCCATGTCATACTCAGCTGGGTAACCTCGCTCACTCAGATAGTCTTCCAACCGCGCTCCAAGCGTAGTCTTACGAGATTCCATCACATCATCAAAAAGATGGCGGAAGCTAGCATAAGAGGCCAACGCGTGCTTGCGAAGAGGCGGGTCCTCCTACTAGAAGAGCAACGACTTTAGCCCAGGATCGAGGTAAGGTTACTCCTTCCTCCCTTATCGAGCTACAAGCACACTTACGCTATCTATCCCTCTTCTTTCCAGAAAGAAAGAAGCTCCCTGACTAAAAGACAGGAGAGGGAAGAACGCGGACTTCTCCGTCAAAGCACAGGGAAATAGTGAATCTTTTCATACTGAGATTGGTAAACCCGACACCGCTCTTTGCTGCTGCTTATTGTCTGCTAGCTCTCTTAGCAGCTTCCTGCGTCTACGATACGAGGATTTTATTACTGCTGCTCTCTTCGTCGACTGACAGCTAACCGGTACATACAACTAGTCCGTACCGCTCTTACAGCCGCTTCAAACCGATGCGAGAGCACTGCCGCTTACTTCCTCTCTGAAAGCTGCTTTTTCTTCTTTCTCTTCCCGGTAAACAGTGATTACCGCTCCTCACTCAAGCAGTGAAGTAGCCGAACCGCTGTAACCATCACCGCTGCTGCTGGAACTGGTTGCTTCGGTCGAGATCCAGATTCTGAGAGTAGTGATCGAGAGCCTGATTCTGACGTTCGTGAGCGTGACCCAGACCTTCGTGATCCATATACGCCATAAGCAAAGCAAGCAGTAGACCTAGCAGCAAATCCAGTGTTAGATCAATACCCTGCAGTTGATCCATACCTAGTATCAACACCAATAGGAGCATAAGTAGCTAATACGTAAAAAGCACGCACCAGTCACATACCCACTTGTAGGACCTGAACCATAAGCTAGGGTTGCTGGAGCAGAGCAAGAAGCATATCCATACGTTGATCCAGTCAAAGAACCAGTAGTAGATCCATTAGTACCATTAGCATTACCAGAGCAAGTCCTTTATCCAGTTGAAGAACGAAGAACCAGTTGACTAAGTTACAGTTCCTTAAGCATAACCAGTAGAGACCACAGATTTTTATCCATATCCAGCAGATACGAGGGTGACAGTACGAGTACCAACAGTAGCATATCAAAGATCCTATAGAAGCCAAGCCAAGGGCGCAGGGCATAGCCAAGACCAGTAAACCCACACCAGCAGTCGATGACGCTTTTGATATTGGCAATGCTATTGACGATGTTATTGAAGCACCATTACAACCGCCAATAGCAGTTGTTGAACCAGTAGCTCTAGATCGAGAGCCGGATGCATCAGTAGTCAAGGCATAGCCAGTTTACCCTCACTAGAAAAGGAAAAGGTAGCAGCATATGGTCAACCACCATCTGTAAACGTATGCCAAGCATTGAAGGTTTCCCAGAGGCGAAAGCCGAACCCCACCATCCTTGATGGAATAATTGTAGTAAAACAACCGGCTCCAGCTCGTTAAATGAGCCTCTGTTACTCTTGAGGTAGGTTAAAACCCCATTTTCCCAAACCTATACCTCTAATAAAATGGGGCATCCTCTTATCTTGTTCGTATTCTAGTTAAAACCTCTTCTGATAGGTAGGTTCCTATCCTTTATCTATCAGTAAATGGATGAAATTCACTCGTCAGAATCAATATACGGAACTACGTAAAATCAGGCCATGATCGCTGCATCTGAAATCGTTCGTTCACCCGAAAGTCTTCTCTCTACGCTAAAACGCTAAATCATTTTGGCTCTTTCACACAGGAATTTCAGTGAATAAGGAAGTTCCTTCTCGGTTTTGCATGCCAATTGGCAACTGCTCTATTTCGTATCATCCCACCCAGACCTATACGCTATTTCACCAATGATCATATAATTCCTGAAAAAGGCAGACCCACATACGGGATCCTGACCATGCACCGAAATAGGATGACCTATCATTCATTTCCTTCCCTGCACTGGTAGCTCTTTTAGGGCTAGAATCCCTTTCCTCGCGAGTTTGCTTGTTGGATTGCTATCTGAGTAGCTAGTAGGCAGCTCTGCTACGGCACTATCAGAGGCTCCAGACGCTAGTTAGTTCAGTCTGAGCAGTCTCCTAGTAGCTTCCTCTGTCCCTATCAGCCGTTCAGACTCACTCTAGCTGCAGCTTCTTCCTCTTGCTTCTTCTGCGTCTTCTCTCTCTGTCTATAGGAAGCAAGTTAAGAGGGGGGCTTCCATGTAACTAAGAGATGAGCAGACGATAGCCGAAGACGTTAGTATCTGCATTAACATCTTCTCTCTTTTATCGTCTTCCCCCCCGGTTCTCCCGATCTGGCTTTCCTGGGTCACTCTGCAAAGATGAAAGCCTAAACGCCCTCGGGTTTCTTCTTTATTAATGCAAGGACTGTGCCCCGTCTATCCCGACATTGAGGTAAGCGCGGATATCCCTTTCTGTCTTTCCGGGGTAGAGTGAGTCCTCGTCTAGTAGCTCGTAGCTAGCTAGATTATCAGATGATTATTAATACGATTCTATTTCATTCATTCTCGGTGCAAAACCGTCTACCCCTCCTGCACTCCTAGCTGCATAAGGCATTCTGCTTCCCCTACATTCCTGACTAGGAATGATATAAGGTCCGCCCTTAGGTAGTTCCTTTGTGTGTGGAAATAAGTCCTACCTTCTAGTCCCTGCTAGCTCGCTAAGTTAGGTAGCTTCTCCTTCCCTCGAGCCTGGTCCCAGGGCATCGCTCTTCTAGTAGCAGCGGATTTCGTTCAATATATAGAAGTAATTTTGGGCCTTTCATTTCAGGAACACAAGTCTGATGTTCCTTTCTTTTCTTGGTAAGCTTGGGCGGATTCTTGCGAGGGCGACTCGTTCTCTTGGGCACTCGTCAGGGAAGAGAAGCCGGCACCGTAGTGAAAGTCGGAAGAATGACTTTCTGTAAGCTAGGCGGGTAAGGCGCTTGATGAGAGAACACCAACTCCAAGTGAAGCAGTAAGAAAACGCGGTAGGGATAGTCAGTAAGCGAGGCAGGTAAACGGGGGGCTACGCAAGCAGTTGATTTAGGTCAGCGGTTACAGGTACTCGAGGGAAGGGGAAGAGAGAAGGTTGCAAAAAATGCAAGTAGATCAGATAATGTTTCAGTTACGGTACTCTAGGGCCGGTCGTATACAAACCTTTCTTTGCGGTTAGCTCGTGAGGTGGCTTTGGTAAACTAAACTCTAACATCGGTTAGTCTGTTCTGTTCTCTCTTCGGCTCTTTCTCTGTTCTCGACTTCCGGTGCTTCTTCTTGCACATTGTCAAGGTGAAAGATCTTTAGGTTCGGCTTTCCGTCCTTTGTCTCGTCGTAGATGAAACCCTCTTTCTTTATTCTGTATTTGCGTGAAGATTGATTAACTCTTCGGGAAAGGCGGTTTCAAAACTGAGAGAAACCGCGCTGTAAGGAAAGTGAAAGTTAAGCGAAGTCGGAAGCAGATCTCAAACTAAAGCGAGAAGCAAGCAAGCTCAGTTGCGGGACGGTGACTTTGAGAAGAGAGAGTGACGGGAAAGGATAAGTGCTAGTTGAGAGATTCAGAGGATAAGCTCAGAGAGAAGTGCTTTTCGCTAGTGAAGTTCTGGGGGGTTGAATGAAACCAACCGCGGATCACGAGTCTTGGTTCTTTGTCCTGTACTCTTTCCGGGCATTGGACTCCTTTTTAGTTATTCAAGGCTACACTCGTTTCCTTTAAAGCCGAACTCAAACCGCGGCTAGTCTGGGAGGCCCTTATCTATAGCTTTTTAGTCAAGGTGCCCTTATCTATAAAGGTTTGAATCTCTCTTCCTTGTGTTCAATTCCATCTTTGAAGATGAAGTCA